CTCATGAGATACTTTCTCCAACTTTTTGTTATTAATTTGAATATATCTAATATATGTAATAGCAGTTCCTTGGATTTCACTAAGCAATGTTCTTCGCAAGGCAGTACCTAAAGTATCAGCCTGACCTTTTTGAAAGGGGGATAGAATGAAACGACCATAATGTAAACATGGATTTTCGATTCTCGACTCAATACATTTCCACTTCATTTTGAAAGTGTTTTTCTTTTTTATTTTGCTCATACATATATAAATAATATAATTGTTTGATCTAGATCGATCTAAACCTTATGTTTTTCACTATATCTTTAACAATATGTTAAACTCGCGATAGAATCTTACGGAGACATTGAACTTAATATAAATAAATGAAATCCAATACGATGGCTTGGATCCTTATAAGATAATATGAAATCGAATCGATCTATATGCATAATAATCTATATGCATAATATAATATGGTTACTTAAGAATAAATAAGATTTATTTTTCAAATTCCATAGAATAACTATAATATAACTATGATAAAATAAAAAGTCTGCAACAGAGTTTCTAAAAAAACTTGTTGTTGAGTCAATTTCCTTAGTTTTATTAACTCAAGACTCTTCTTTCTAATCTTTCTAATAAGAGTCTTTATTTTTAATAATATCTCAATGTTTTTTGTTTTTTATCATAAAAAAAATAAATAAAATAATAGTGAAAAAATACAAAATAGTAAGTAATAAAATATGTTTTTTCATAAAATGAAATTTTATGAAAAAACATATTTTATGAAATAACATAATTTTATTAAAACTTAATCGAAACAAAGTTCTTTTTATAATTTTCAAAAGAGTGGAGAAATTGATCACGTCAAAATTTTTGCTACTATTTTGAATAATAGCATCAAAAATAAAATCAAATCTCGACAAAAATTCGAAAAGTCTACAGTAAATTTCACTAATTATTTCTTGAATTTGGAAAATTAAGAATATTAACCGATAGGTTAATCATTTTTTTTGCTTTCCCAATATACAAAATGTTTACCATATCTGTTTTCTCCCAGTTATTCTTTTCTTCGACTAGGGTCAATCAATAACAAAGCGAACTATTCCAATATATCAAATATCGATTCCTATGGCTTTTGCTACTATAACCTTCTCAACCACGATTCTTGCTTTTCTTCCCGTTCTTCAATAAAGAATTCTATATTCAATTCAAAAAAAATAAAATAGCGGATTCCATCATTTCTATGGTTACCTCTCAAACGATAACGTCGTCTCTATACACCAGAGTTTCTTTTTTCAATTAATTAATTTAATTAAAATTTAATTAAAAGATTTTTTTTAAACACGTCTTCTTTTAGGAGGTCGGCATCCATTATGTGGCATAGGTGTTACATCACGTATGAAATTTAATTTTACACCACTCTGAAGAACGGTTCTTAATGCTGCAGCTCTCCCGGGACCGGCACCGTTTATCAAAATTGCTGCTCGTTCCATACCCTCTTTTACTAACATATAAATAGCATTTCTTGTTGCGGTTTGGGCAGCATAGGGTGTTGCTTTTTTTGGACCTTTGAATCGAGAAGTACCAGCGGAATCCCAAGAAACTACTTGACCTCCCAAATCTGTAACAGTTATCATGGTATTGTTAGAACTTGCTTGAATATGAATAAGTCCTTTTTGTATCTTACGTCGTATAGGTCTAAGTAAACGAAAACGTTTAGAAAAAAGACGCCGATTCATGCGTGGAGCAGTAATTCTTCGTTTAGGTTTTTTCATATTTTATTATCTTTTAGAAATATTTATAAATATAAGTAAGTTAAAAATCTAAAATAAGAAAAGATAAGTAGATATCCATTCATTTCATATAAAATAAAAAGAGATCATTTTTTTTGAAGTTGAGATTCAAAAAAAAAATATTTGAATCCCAACCCAACTTCATTCAAATTCTAAAAAAACTAGCAATTGACATAGTTAGCATAGCAATTATAACAAAAAATCTAAAAAGAAATAAAAAAAAAAAAGAAAGTGATTGGATTTTTTTAGTGCAGCATCAATACAAGAAGAAATAAGAATTTTAGAAATTTCTTTATTTCTTTACTAGAATCGAAAAGTCGTTCCTAACAAAAAATTTTTAAAATTTTTGAGAATTTTCCTCTTGAATTCTAGATATTGTTCTTCTATGATGTATGATGCTCCTACCTAATTTTGCCTCTGATTGATAATCTATTCATTTACAAAGTACACTGATTTTGTTATCAGTGTAAACTCTTTGAATTCTTATTGTATCGTCATTCTCACATATTCTATAGTAATTCCGCAAGTGAAAAAGACTGAATGGGCATAAAATATCCAAAATACTTGAATAGAAAAGACTAGAATATTCTTTATTTGCTCCTCTCGTCTAGTTTATCAATTTTTTTCTATTCAAAATTCAAACTCTCCAGTTCCTTTTCTTTCGCATTGCTTTTAAAATTAAACTTGGGTGGAACTTAAATAATTCACTAAGAACACCTTTTAAAAGATTACGCGGTACAATTGAATCCAATGAGCCTTTTTCAAATAAATATTCAGCTTCCTGTATACCCGGGGGTACTTCGATTTTCATTACTTGTTCAATTACTCTTTTACCCGCAAATGCAATGTATGCTTCTGGTTCGCCAATAATTATATCACCAAGCATTCCAAAACTGGCTGTGACACCACCTGTTGTAGGCGATGTTAAAAGTGACACTAAAAATATGTCATTAAAGAATGGATAATTCAATAAAATTGAAGATATTTTAGCCATCTGCATTAAGCTGAAACTTCCTTCTTGCATACGAGCTCCTCCAGAAGCACAAGAAATGATGATAGGTAAACCTAAAACTCTAGCACTCTCAATTAGACGAGTTATTTTTTCACCCACTACCGACCCCATACTTCCTCCGATAAACTGAAAATCCATAACCGCAAGTGCTACAGGGATACCGTCGAGTTTACCTATTCCTGTTTGAATAGCGTCAGTCAAACCCGTTTTTCTTTGAGAAAAATGGACCTTATCTATGTAAGGTATATCTTTTTCTGATTTTTGTAATTTTTCTGATTTTTTTGATTTTGTTGATTTTTCTGAATTTTGATTAGCATTTTCATCATCAGCAGAAGCAAGGTTTTTTTCTTTTTCTTCTAGTTTTTTTTTTGCTTCTATTTTTTCTTTTGCTTCTAGTTCTTCTTTTGCTTGTATTTCTTTTCTTGCTTCTATGTCTTTTTTTACTTCTTTTTCTTCTAGAAAAAATAGTTGCACTAATTCCTTTAAATTAGGTTTTTTCTTTATAATAGATTTTTCTGCAGTGAATTCGTCTGTATTTGTAGACATTTGCTCTGCAGAAACTTGTTCTGCAGTGGATTCTTCTGCGCTAGTTTGCTCTACAGTGGATTCCTCTGGATCTAGACCCTCTGAATCGAGTTCCTCTTCATCTGAAGGAAGAATTTTGAGAAGGTCTTGAAGTTCTTTCTCCTCGTCAAATCCATCATACTCATCATCATTTATGGGTATTTTCAATACCCTTGATATAACTTCGTTAAAAGGAATAAGGTACCAATTTGATTGAATTTCACGAGAAATTTGATTTTGATAAAATATACATAGGTACATTTTCCATATTTCACGAAAGTCAAAATAGTCAAATTCTTTATCCTGTAACTTGTCATCCGTGTCTAAGAAAAATGAAAGTTGGCTTTTTTTACATTGTTCAAAATATTTTTTCAAATCTTCTATATGAAGACTTTTTCTAAGAATATCATAGGGATCAATAGAAACCATATTCTCATCCGTAGGATCCCAAGTACCAGAATCAATCAAAGATTCGATTCGATCTAAACTACCCATTGGTAAATGAAATGCACAATGTTGACAAATATATTTATTTTTTTGCGCATATTCTTTGTAAATGGATTTCTCACAATTTTTACAAAAAGTCCATAAATGACCGTATGGTGCAAATACATCCTCTGTATTTTGGTGTTTTAGTAAAGAGCGATTCTTTTTATATTTATTGAAGGATACTTTTTCCTGTGAACTTGCATTATTGTCACTTGACAAGTTTTCTGAATTGATATTATCAAAAGTGATTTCTTTATTTTTAGTTATTTTATCAGTCAAAGGGTTGGTATCATAGGAACCCGGACTTTTAGCAAATTTCTTTTTTATTTTTTTACAATACAAGTTTATTTCGTAGCTACTATAAAGCCAAGTAGTATTAGGGAACCCAAGAGTAGTTTGAGGAATAGTCTTAGGAATAAAAGGATTCAATTTCAATCTTAAAACTAGAAATCCGTTAACTAAAATAGGATGGAAGAAGTTTCTCAAATTATTTGGATCATTTTCAAACATATCCATAATTGATTCTACAATTTCTGATTTACATTCATAAAGAATATCTGGAATATAGTTCCCAATTTCGATATTGATATCGTATTCATATGAAAATGAATAAAAATGACGAATTAAAAAATCATAATTATATTTCAAAAGATTTGTACGTTTTATTACGGAAGAAAAAAAACTGTGTTTATTTAAGATTTTGTCGACAGCTTCCTTTTTTTTATCTAGCGATCGAAAGTCTTTATGAAACTTTTTTATAATTTTTTTTAAAACTTTTTTGTTTTGCTCAGTTTCAGTGTCACTACCATACTTCAAACAATACTTCAAAAAAATTCCTGTAGAGTCATAATCGTAACTGGAACTAAAAACTCTTTCTATTAAAGTGTTCCTCCCTGGGGGTAAGGGCTTTTTAAAGGGAAAGGTGGAATATGATTGAATAATATATTTTTGGAATGTTTGAAAAATCATAAAATCTCCTTATTATTTACTAAAATATGAATATATTAATTTTATATATGAATATATTAATTTTTCTTTTTTTTTTTTTTGCGAAGATGAAAGAAAAGTGAATCGAATATCCTAGGATTAAGAGAAAAAAAAAAGAAAATATTATTTTATTTTCAAGATTTGAAATAGTATGGTTTGCATTGTTCTAATATGAAATCGAATCGATCTATAACCAAAATATGGTTATTTAAGAATAAATAAGATTTTTCAAATTCCGTAGCATAACTATGATGAAATCAAAAGTCTGCAATAGAATTTCCAAAAAAACTTGTTGTTGAGTCAATTAGTTTTGAACCCTTGAATCATAGTCAACTAAGTTGAGTTAGATCATGACGTGTACCAAGGGCCATAACTCAAAGATGATAATGATATATATGGTTTTCGAAAAAAGAAAGAAAAAAATTAAAAGATTGGATACCCTCTTTCTTTACAAAAACGATACAAATGGTATATTGTATCCATTTCTTTCTAAATAGAGGGTCCATAAAATCTAGGTCAAAGAAATCCATTCATAAAAATAGGTACAATTGGGAAGCGATATTGAAAAATCTTTTAGATAAAAATAGAAAATAGAAATGATATTGTTATCCTTACCAACTTGATTTTGTTGCACCCGGTAACAAACATGCATGAACCATTTCTCGAAGTATGTGCCCGGATAGTCCAAAATCACGATAGTGAGCTCTAGGTCTTCCAGTAAAAAGACAACGTCTATGAAGACGTATAGGTGCACTGTTACGTGGTAGAGATTGCAATTTTCTCTGAATTTCTATTTTTTGTTTTTGACTAAGGGATGAGTCTTTGCTTTTCTTTTTTAGGGATTGACGAATCAAACGATATTTTTCTTCCAATTTCTTTCGCTTGTGTTCCCTCTGAATTAAACTTTTTTTTGCCATAAAATGAAATTACCTATTGTTATAAACGATACAGTTCAAATCCTGGATATAAAAATATAAGAAGGCAGAATTCTACCTCTCCAAAAAATAAAATTGTTAGAGTATATCAAAAGACAATAAATAACTATATTAAATTAACCAAATTTTCCTGATGTTGAGGCTATCAAGAAAGCTGCATAAGTAAATATATAACCTACGGAAAAGTGGGCTAATCCGACCAATCTTGCTTGCACGATGGAAAGAGCAACCGGTTTATCTCTCCAGCGAATCAAATTAGCCAAAGGTGTCCGTTCATGAGCCCATGCTAAAGTTTCAATCAATTCCTGCCAATATCCACGCCAAGAAATTAAGAACATAAACCCTGTAGCCCAAACAAGATGTCCAAATAAGAACATCCATGCCCATACCGATAAACTATTCATACCAAAAGGATTATATCCATTGATAAGTTGTGAAGAGTTTAACCATAGATAATCTCTTAACCATCCCATCAAATAGGTGGAGGACTCATTAAATTGTGAAACATTACCCTGCCATAAAGTGATATGTTTCCAATGCCAATAAAAAGTAACCCATCCAATGGTATTTAACATCCAGAAAACTGCCAAATAAAAAGCGTCCCAAGCAGAAATATCACAAGTACCGCCACGTCCTGGTCCGTCGCAAGGAAAACTATAACCAAAATCTTTTTTATCCGGCATTAATTTAGAACCACGTGCGTCTAAAGCACCCTTTACTAAAATCAATGTAGTTGTATGCAAACCTAGAGCAATAGCATGATGAACCAAGAAATCTCCAGGGCCTATTGTTAAGAAAAGAGAATTTCTATTTTCATTAACAGCATTCAACCATCCGGGTAACCATAGGTTTCGACCTGCATTAAAGGCTGGGCCGCTTGTTGAAGATAAGAGTACATCAAATCCGTAAGAAGTCTTACCATGAGCAGATTGTATCCATTGAGCAAATATCGGTTCGATTAAAATTTGTTTTTCCGGAGTACCAAAAGCAAGCATGACATCGTTATGAACATAAAGGCCTAAGGTATGGAACCCCAGAAAAAGGCTTGCCCAGCTTAAATGTGATATGATCGCTTCTTTATGGTCCAACATTCTTGCCAATACATTATTCTCATTCTGAGCTGGATTGTAATCTCTAATAAAAAATATAGCTCCATGAGCAAAGGCTCCTGTCATGATGAACCCTGCAATATATTGGTGATGAGTATATAAGGCAGCTTGAGTGGTAAAGTCTTGTGCAATGAATGCATAAGCAGGTAAAGAGTACATATGTTGAGCTACTAAGGAGGTAATAACCCCTAAAGAAGCTAGAGCAAGACCTAATTGAAAATGAATCGAGTTATTGATTGTGTCATAAAGACCTTTATGTCCACGTCCTAATCGACCCCCTGGAGGAGTATGTGCTTCTAAAAGATCTTTGATACTGTGCCCAATTCCGAAGTTAGTTCTATACATATGACCAGCAATTAGAAAAATAAAGGCAATAGCTAAATGATGATGGGCGATATCGGTCAACCATAAACTTTGTGTTTGTGGATGGAATCCCCCAAGAAGGGTTAGAATGGCAGTTCCCGCTCCTTGGGAAGTATTAAATAAATGATTACTCGAATCAGGGTTTTGGGCATAAAGATTCCATTGACCCGTAAGAAGGGGTCCCAACCCTTGGGGGTGCGGTGATACATCTAAGAAATTACTCCATCTGACGTATTCTCCTCTAGATCCAGGAATAGCGACAT